GATTAGAAATGAATTCTCTAACATTTGACTCCTTACCACCGAAGGATTTCGTCGTATACTTGAAAGATAGCCCAGAAAATAGAAAGAATGATTGTATAATTGGTTTATATGGATCCTGTCCGGTTGAGACCACAAGTAAAAATGAGATTGCCAAAAAAGGACAAGGTAAGATTTCCATTTCTTCATACGAAGATGAGTCCCCTTTGAAGCCAGAATGGATTTTCCTTGATATCTGACATAATGCATAAAAGGGTCCTTGAACAACCATATGGTCTTATGAAAATCATTACGAAACACTACTACAAGATGTTCTATTTTTCCATAAAAATGCGTTCGCTCAAGAACAGTTCCAAAGGATGTTGATCGTAAATGATCAGATTGTTTACGGAGAAAAACAAATACCGATTCGCATTCATATACATGAAAATTATATATGAACAAAAAGAATCTTCGATTCTCTTTTGAACAAAGGGAAATGGATTTCTTTGGAGCATGGAGACTATTCGAATTCTGATAGTCGTGGAGAAAGAATCGCAATAAATGCAAAGAGGGAGCATCTTGTACCCAAGAGTGAAGTATTTGAACCAAGATTTCCAGATGGACGGGGTGAGGTATTAGTATATGTGACACGTGATTTAAATGTGACAATTTGTCCTCGAAAAAGGGAAAAATTGAATGGATAGATCGTAAATTTGGAGATTTTTCTATTTCTTTTTCTTCTAAAGAAGATTTTAATCGCAGCGAGAATGGAATTTCCATAATAACTGCAAAGCCCTCTGATACTGTTTGAGTATACAAATTTTTGTTGTGCCCAGTGAATCGATTTTGGTTGGAATCATTAATCGAAATAATCAAACGATTCTGTCGATGCATTCGAGTAATTAAACGTTTCACAATTAGTGAACTGGATTTATTGTCATAACCTAAATTTTCCATAGTTTCGTAAAAAATCGAACCATTTAAAGCATAATAATGAGCAAGTGCGTAGATATACTCCTGAAATAGAAACGGATAAATGAAGTATTGTTGCCGAGATCTATCTATTTCGAAATATCCTTGTAATTCCTCCATTTGAAATTCTACTTGGTCCCCTTGGACCAAAGGCACGAGGGATTTCTTGGATTATCAAATGATACATAGTGCGATACGGTCAGAACAAGGTATTATAGTAAAAAATAGTAGATACCCTGAAGAGGGGGAGTACATCCCAAGCAATGGATCCTCTCTTTCCATCCAATTTGTTTGTGTTCGTTATAGTTACAAGAGATGGTTAGAAATCCTTTATTTTTGCAACCCAATCGATCTTTTGACTTTGGAAGAAATTCTCTTTATCAGTATACCGTTTCTTCTACACACTCGTCTCCACTCCATACTCTATAATAGAGAAAGAATGGTTAATAGTTAGGATTCATGAAAAAAAAGGAATCGATGATCTACTCATAGGAGAATTCTTTCCCGCATTAGGCACTAATCCATTTTTAACATCTAATTAGAGCGGGTAATCATTCGAATTATGAACCGAAGCTCGTTGCTTTTGGTTTCCTTAGCATTGGAGCCTTTAGGGCTCTATCCATTTATTCACGCGACCCAACTGTGAATTGATTTGGTACCGTTACAAAAATCAAAACAAGATTTTGTACCGCCCTGGTTAAGGATGAAATATTCCCAGAGCTCTCCATTGATACGACATGCTGTTTTTTCCATTCATTCCCCTTCAGGATCAGTCGTGGTCTTACAAACTCTACCAATGGTATGGACGAATCCGTTGCTTCATCCAAATGTGTAAAAGATCATAGCCGCACTTAAAAGCCGAATACTCTACCGTTGAGTTAGCAACCCGTGTAAATATGGTATGTAGATACCATCTAAATAAAAAGATAAAACAAATAGATTGGATTGTTCTACCCAAGCAAAACATTGAACCAGCAACAAATCGAAAAGAAACATTTGTTGATCAATTAAAAACGTAAAAACGTTCAGATCAGATGAAAATACAACAGATTCGCGGATAAATAGAGATAATTTACGGACATTCCTTTTTTATCATTTTTTTCATGAAATTAAATTAAGAAGAGACTTCTTCTGTCACAGCGAATCTGTCGAAGCCATCATTTGAGTGAAGGAAAGAAACAAACTTATGGGACGTAGAACAATAGATCCTTTTATTTATCCACGATCCTATTATAAATCGACCGATACACCGTTGTCAATATGAATTGAATGTTGAAAAACAAATTCCATAAACATAAACAAAATAAGGACTTGTGTTGGATTGGCACTACTATTCACTCGATCTTTTTTTCTATTCGTTTCGTGTCAATAGAAGAGATTTTTTGTCGTTATATGATATGGGATCGTGTGTTAGCAATAGTGAATAAATATGAATAGAGCAAGAAAAAAAGGAACGGTGGAGAAAAAATTACACAAAGCTAGATATTCCCTTTTTGTATTTCAGAAATTTCATTTCGTTTTATTAATTTGAAGTTCCTTAAATACTTCCGCTTTTTTTGAAATATCATGAACAGTTCGTGTAGGTTGAGCACCTTTCTCAAGGAAATATAGAATAGAAGGAACATTTGAATAAGTTTGTTTTTTTATCGGATCGTAAAAGCCCACTTTACAAAGATCTCTTCCTTCTCTTCGGGATCGAACATCAATTGCAACGATTCGATAGATAGACCATCGGGATAGATATACATGAACAATACCCCCCCTAGAAACGTATAGGAGGCTTTCCCCTCGTACGGCTCGAGAAAGAATGATTCGAATTTCTGTATAGAGTGAAAAACGGATCCATAAAAATCATCAATTAATTAGGATTTGAGTCATTTTTTTATTATTCCTTACTGAAAAAGAAATCTCATTCATACTCATAACTCAAGTCGGGCAATTATCAAAGAGATCGAAGGTAAATCTTTAGACATTTATTGAGTCGTCTCTAACCTCTTTTTGTTGTCTCATCTAGAATCTATTCTCGTTTCTCATTATGATCTAGTTATTGAGACAATAGAAAGTGGCGTTTCCTTGTTCCGGTATCCTTTATCTTTGCTTTGAATCATTGGGTTTAGACATTACTTCGGTGATCCTTTATTGTTTCAAAATGGCAGCAACATACCTTTTGTTCTTTCTATTGAACAACTACACAAATGATTGATTCCCCTATGATAAAATACACTTTTGATCGAAAAAGTTTTACCAATTCCGACAAATTGTACTTTTTTGCTTTTGGATTTGAAACTTGTTCGAATTTTTTATTTTTACATCGAAGATATCCTTACGAAGTTGGAACAACTTATTGACTGGCACTAACCCTAGATCCTTCCCTCTGATAAATGAATCAAGAATTTATGCTCGAGCTCCATCATGTACTATCCCCCCCAAAATTGGGTCCTAGTGGCATAGAACAAACTATGTCGAGTCAAGAGCATCTTCATTGATATATAAAACGGAAATGGTGGGTGCAAGAATCCACAGCAGATCTTGTCCTTCAAGTCGCACGTTGCTTTCTACCACATCGTTTCAAACGAAGTTTTACCATAACATTCCTCTACCTCTAACTTGGAACCGGTATGGAATTGATTCAATATGGAATCGTGAATAGTCATTGGTTCCATCAGTGCATAGTAGAATAGTCCATACCTTTTTCTATATGGATGAATAGACATTTATTTCTCTGGGAAAGTCTCAGCAAGAAGTCAATTCAACCCCATATTCTGTCATACGAATAACACACATTTCTAAAAAACACTAAAAATGCGCTGCTTAAGACTTATTTATATCTACACCTTCAACATATTGTTCGGGACAATCACTCATGAACAGTCCAATTCTTTCTTGAACAACTAAGCTAAAGAAGAGTCTTGAATTAAATCATCAATACCGGAACAAAATAAAACGATTCATTAACTAAATAAGTCATTCTAATGACCCAGAAAAGTCGCAAGTAACTCGATAGAATAAATTAACCAATCTCACACTTCTTCGAATATTTAAGATTTATAAGGTAAGGAAGCATAAAAAATGCTTTCAAGAATTTCTTACTTCGACAGGATGATCATTATTAGAAATAAGTTTTCCTGGAAAGAATGAGTTTGATCTCTAAATCAATCAAATCAACAAATCGCTACAATCAAAACAAGTAATTAAAAGGTTTAGCAGATATCTCGTTAATGAAAGATACACAAATTTGATCAGCATAAGAGAAATCCTTCTTTCTTTTCCAATTGAATCATCAACGATGTAAACCAGATAAATGGGTCGAGAAACAAATACAATTTGTTTGGATTCATGGAAATGAATAGAAAAGGAAAGGCTTATATAAGATAATATTAAGGTCGTTAGTCTCTCATCTGATTGAGAAAATCAGAATCGTAGGAGTATGTTCTTTCCGTATCCATCAGATACACCGAAGAATTGTGACCGTAAGTCATCGTGTATATTTAAGAGATCACAAATCCATTTCACCGAAACCGAAATATCTGCGTTACTAACATCGAACAATAAGAATACATATGGACTGGACGCGGTTCATTTTATACGGATTTTGGTTTATTTCAGGTTCAGGAATCTTTCCTGAAATTCTATTTCCATTCCATTATGGAATGGAAATAGAATGTATGAATCTCCTCCCATCGTTTCATCGATCTCCAATTATTCATTGGAGCCCAATGAATTTAAAATAAAAGCAATTAGGTCCAAAGAAAATACATCCGTTCCATATTGAATTTCATTCTTTTTAATTTAATGCGATGCATATAACACAGATATTGAAAGTGATACCTTCCTTTGCTAATTAACTCGTATTTACACAATTTTATGAGGATCATAGTCAAAACGAATCAAAAAAAGATCTTCTTACGGGATGCTATCTTGTATAGGTATACAGCCAAAAGAGTCCTCCAAATCGATTCGATTCGTTCTTTCTCTTTTTATTTTGTTCCACCCCAGACTTAGTAGCTTTAAGTCCAGCGATGAAATGAGTACCAAGAACTCCTACTGTTTCAAATTAAGGGATCCGCCTTAAATTAGTCATTTTGAATACCTCATTCACTTTAGGAATGATAGAGACTTATCTTAGGCATTTCGACTCACAATGCATCGTGTGGGAATCCAAAAAGGATTGATTCTTCTCTGAATCATTAGAAATCAGAAAAAAAAGATAGGATGGGACCGCGTTGTATCCAATATTACACTTTTAAACAGAGGATTGTTAAAAAAAAGAGAACATTGTTATGATAGAATCGGGGCTGGGACGGAAGGATTCGAACCTCCGAGTAACGGGACCAAAACCCGCTGCCTTACCGCTTGGCCACGCCCCATTTCGATTTCCATTCGACACTAATAACACTAATATGTCTATTGGTTGTTCGTCAATTCCCGACCCAATATATATATATATATATGGAATAGGTTGTTGCTAAAATTCTACACATGTAGATGTCGAATCAAAATGAATTTATTGCTCATTATATATAAATCAATTAAGATATTGTAGAAAAGTATGATTTTTTCTATTCTCATTTGAGAATTGAAAGATTTTTGATTGGGGGAGTTCAAAGCAAAAGAAGAATTTTTTTGTTTGGCCTATCTTCTTTCTTCATTTTTTCCCTTATATCAATAACTCAATAATAATGAAATTCTCTCCAAGAGCAAAATTTTTCTTATGCTTAAAACCTTTAGTTTGATCTGTATCTGTCTTAATTCTACCCTTCATTCTAGTAGCTTTTTCTTCGCCAAATTACCTGAGGCTTATGCTTTTTTCAATCCAATCGTAGATATTATGCCAGTCATACCTGTGCTCTTTTTTCTCTTAGCCCTTGTTTGGCAAGCTGCTGTAAGTTTTCGATGAGATCTTGAATACTGTCCTATAAAAATTCATGATTGATTCGAGGAAAAAAAAAAAAAGAAATCTATTCTAACAATTGATCTTGATAAGATCAAGATCAGTCTTACATTATGAACTCTCGATTCAAACATAGAAATTGGATAGCTGAGATGGATCTGGATCACCCCTTTTTCTCATTCTGACCCTCCAAAGGTCAAATACCTCATGTAAGGTCCCCCACAATACGTAATTGTTCGTATTAAAAAAAAATTTTGGTAACGAAGGAAATCTTATCTTATTACAAATGAATCCCTTTCTTTTCTAGAATAGAAAGAAATTTCTCGGTGTCAAAATGGGATATGCGGTACAAAAATAGAGAATCTATTCCCCTATTTCCTTTCCACCAAAAAAGATCTTGGAGATTGTGTAATGCTTACTCTCAAACTATTCGTTTACACAGTAGTGATATTCTTTGTTTCTCTCTTCATCTTCGGATTCCTATCTAATGATCCAGGACGTAATCCCGGACGTGAGGAATAAAAAAATCGGAGGTTTTTAGTTCCTGGATTTCTTAATCTTCTTAAGATTTTCTCTATTCCATACATTTAACCAAGATAAGAAGGGATCAAGATTTTTTAGAATTCGAAAAATGAGAAATCTCAAGTGATCGGAAGGGACGGAGAGAGAGGGATTCGAACCCTCGGTACGAAAAATCCGTACAACGGATTAGCAATCCGCCGCTTTAGTCCACTCAGCCATCTCTCCCAATAACAAATTGACAGTTCATTTGTAACGCGCGAAGTAAAGATTGATAAAATCAAGGTTCTTTTATTCCCCGGCCTGGCCAGTCTATAGCCAGGCCATTCCTCATTTTGTTCCAACGAATCATAGATCAAATGATTTTTCTGGTTTCAAAAAGAAAATACTTGTTATTATGGCAGTGACAAAGGCTATTTCCATTCCTATGACACTCCTGTCATTTCTTATGATTCTTTATTTTATTGATATTGACTTACTGGAATGAAAAAACACACATTTCTTTTCTCATGGGAAAAGCTTTGTTTGAACACTTGAGTCCGCGAAAAAGACGAATACTATGATTTTTTATTTTTCACTAGATACAATAAACCCAAATTCATAAAATTTGGCAGTTAAATGAATAGAGAAAAGAGTAACCTCGAAAAAGATAAGATGCAAACTCTCACTTTTTTGCGGGGAGGGGGGGAGAAATCGTTTCTTTACTTGAAAAAGAATTAACGGAGAAGTTAAAAAAAAAAAAAAAAAAAAAAATGGAACTATCGATTCTTGCACAACTCATTCTTATGTTTATGTTCCGACTTCAATGGTTATTTCGAGCCGGGACTGTCAGTAATGATCCCCCATGCAAAAGATATAACTTGTTATTTAAACGGATCTTCGTCTATTTCATTAAGTCCCCCATCGGAACACGTCAGCACTTACTGCAATTTTCATGATTCTAATCCCATCTTGATTACGTCCCATTCACTTATTCGACAAATAGTAAATTCATAGACAATAATAACATTGTGGCGGGTATAGTTTAGTGGTAAAAGTGTGATTCGTTCTATCGACAACGGAAATAGTTAGAGGGTCTTTCTGTTTGATTCATATTCCGACCAACAAACTTTATTTCTTAAAGGGGTTTAATCCTTTAA